ACGCTGAGGACATCCCCGAAGCGCAGGGGATTTTGTGACATTTCGAATTGGCTGTCTTGTATTTCTAATAAGTTGTTTAATAGTTGGCATGTTAAATCATATACATAACATAGTGGGCTGGTTTAGATTGATCCTAACCGGATGATTATGAATTTTTTCTATTTAATAGAATAGTAAACTCGAAGATAAAATCTCAAATCACGGATTGGCACAAAATCTATTTTTTTCATTCAACTGCTACAAGATCAACAATTCCATAAGCTTGGGCTTCTGTTGCTGACATAAAAACGTCTCTTTCCATGTCTTCAGATACAACCCATAATGGTTTGCCCGTCCTTTGTACATAAACCCTTGTGAGGGTTTCGCGTAGTTTCAGCAGTTCTTCCGCTTCCAGGATAAATTCTCCTGTTTGCGCCTCATAAAAAGAACTAGCAGGTTGATGGATCATTACCCTGATGATACAAGGGTTCTCTATGTGATGAAACGAACAGAAAAGAAAGATAAAGAATAATACGAAAAAAGATAGAATTGAACAACCGTACGGGCATCATCTTTTGTGCATTGCATACGGCTTTACAATCTAATTGATCCTTACCTTCCATTCAAGAAAAAGAAAAATAGAATCTATCAGCCCCAGATGGGTAAATGATCAAATTGCCACCCTTCCTTTTGGAGGAGTTCAAAAATACTATGATGGCTCCGTTGCTTTTTATTTTCAAATAGATTTTTTTGTCTTTGATTCAGCAATCCCAAAGTTTCTTTTTGATCCAACTAAAAAAGGAAAAATCTTGTTTTTTTCGCACTCTTTTTATAACATAAATATTGTTAAGAGCCCTTCAGTGTGAAAACAAAAAAAGTTTGTGACGCTGAATTGGACTTCCGATAGATAAGAGAAAATCGGAAATACCTTTTATATCATACTACTCTCTCGATACATAATCGAATCTTTTGAAAAAAAAAACAATACAGAATTTGTTCATATCGAACTCGAAGTGCCATGCTATTATTACTTAATATTCATATGGCGAAGGCATAGTTTTCTTTTTTCTCTCAAATAAAAAAACCTCATTGGCGCCAAGCGTGAGGGAATGCTAGACGTTTGGTAATTTCTCCTCCAACCAGGATAAAAGATCCCATTGACGCAGCTAATCCCATGCATATTGTATGGACCTCTGGTCGCACAAATTGCATAGTATCATAAATAGCTACTCCAGGAATTACCCATCCGCCAGGAGAGTTTATAAACAAATAAAGATCTTTTTTCTCATCTTCGATACTGAGATATACCATAAGACCAATAAGTTGATTCGAGATCGCGCTATCAACTGCTTGGCCTAAAAAAAGTAATCTTTCGCGATAAAGTCGGTTGAGTAGGGTCAAATTGTATCCCTTAGGAACCGTACATGCACCTTTTGATGCATACGGTTCAAAAAAAATTGCGAAAAAAAAGAATCAATGTAGAGATTCCAGTCCTCTTTCTTTTTTCCTATTCTTTTTCATAGCAGGTTTTTTCTAACTTCTAACGAAAGGGCTTTTTCTTCGATTTTTCAATAAAGACGAATTTTGACTTCTTTTTTTCTTCCTTATAATAGAAAAAAGTCAATAAACTTATCGAATTAACTTCTTATTGATGTATTGTTTCATCGAAATTCAATCCAAATGACGATGGTATTTTCTTGTTCCTGAATGGGTCTCTTTCATCTCTTTTTAGGTTTATGCTCTACTCCGGGCAAAGATCCGCCCGATTTTGATTTGCACATATAGGACAAATCTTCCCATCACCATTTCTTTTTGTTATGACTTTACAAATAACAAACAGGAATCGTTTATGATACATGTAGTAATCATAGATATATTACCAATTGGGTTTTTTCTAAACGGAGCCTGGATACTTCATTTTTTGAGTCCAACCAAAGCCAACCATAAATTATTCTAATTGATAATAGTACTATGAATTCCTCCAAACAATGCATTTAATTGCACTTCACGCTCCAATTTTTTGATGATTCAATTTCTCTTTCTTGGGCGAAACAGAGGATATCTCGATCGGGGGAGAAAACGGGGAAATCCCATACGACCCAATATATCTGACAAGTCGCACTATACGTCAACCCAAGATGCATCTTCCTCTCCAGGAGTTCGGAAAGGTACTTTTGGAACACCAATAGGCATAAATTGAAAAAAAAAAAGAACTAAATACTATATTTCACTTTGATGTGGAAACGTAAGAATATGGTTTTATTGTCTTTATAATATTGTCTTTATCATATTTATTTTATCCATAGATTATAAAAATTCAGAAAGAAAGACAAAATAAATAAAGGAAAATTTTTACGAATAGGTCCTTCTAATGATAAACTAAGGATGGACACGTTTACTCATAGAAAATGGTATCAATCCCCCATTGCGTATTGGTACTTATCGAGTATAGAATAAATCTGTTTCTCTTTGTTCCTACGAACATAATTGTTCCATTATTACGAACAGAATAGAATAAATA